ACTGCATTGCTGATATTGACCCTAAAAAAGAAACGGTAGGTACAGCTAGTCCGTGAACAGCTAACCATCGCACTGTAAAAATTGGATAGGTTCTATCTATAGTCATTTTGGCCTCCTAAAAAGATCTACTAAATTCATCGAGTTGTTCCAAAGGATCAAAACGGCCAGTTATTAATGGAATTCCTTGTCGGCTTTCTGTAAAATACTCGTTTGGGCGAGGGCTTCCAAATACATCGTAAGCTAAACCCGTGCTGACGAATAACCAACCCGCAATAAATAAGGAAGGTATAGTAATGCTATGAATGACCCAGTATCGAATACTGGTAATAATATCCGCAAAAGAACGTTCTCCTGTGCTTCCAGACATGTTGAGCTCCGCATATTCTTGTACAGTCAGGGGGGGGCCGATTCCGTAAAAGATTAAATCAGTAAATGGAAATTTACTGAAACCAATCTTTGTGAGATCGTCAATATTGTACCAAGGGTGTTTTTAGAGTATACCGAATCAGTATAGCTATCCTTCTTCTGACACAGCAATGCAATTTCACAATCAATATCGAAATGAAGTGTTAGATAATTTCTTTCTTCTTTTCTTGTTGCTTGTCGATGTAGAATTTTGTACCATTTAATATAAAATTCCTCAAATTCCTGTAGTATAAGGATTTTCTTCAGTAGAAACTGAAGATCAAGTAAAATGTGAATTCGACGGGTTGGTTTCCAATAATTTATGAAGGAGATTCTCATATTCTTACGATTCAATTAGACGTTACATCTAAAAACATACGTTTTGTGGTTGTATAAGATGTTTTTTGTTGGAATCTTTTTAATTGGTTGGCCACCCAGTAACAAGTAACAATAGTAGATATTATTCAATGAAAGAAAGAGGAACAACGAATAAATAAAAAACAATAAATATTCGTGATGCACGCATTATTCTATTAGCCCCCCAAGGGGGTCCTTCGTGACCTAATTACAAAGATGGGTCTTTGTAATATCGAAAGATAAAATGTAAAACCCAGTTTCGATTGATCTTATCGTGCGATACTTTTTTCTTTTCAATCGCGAGATTATGTGAATGAACTACTACTGAGTTCGCTTTAAAGTAAAAAAAAAGTGCATTAGAAGTGTCGTTCGAAAAAAAAAAATGGATTCGATATTTCGATACAATAAAAAACAATCAAACTTATTTTCCAATTTTATTCCAGAGTGATTCAAAGAGAGTTTCATTTTGTGAATGAAGTTATAAAAAACGTTCTTATTATTACTTTATTTATAATTTCTAATATTCTATATATACATATAGTTAGTTATATACATATATTAGTTCAGTCAACTCAAGAGTTGACCGATGAATCTATTGATTCAAAAGCGTGGGATGGGTAAATGTCACAGATGATTAATTGATTTCTTACTTATGTTACTCTATTTTTATTAGTATCGTCTATAATAATTGATGAATCAAATATTTTCAATTGAATTTATCCTTTCAATTGGTTGGTATTTTTGTTTATCCTCGTATCTTTCAAAAATTGAAACTTAGGGAAGTGCTTTAGAAACATATGTATAAAAAGAACATATTTCATTTAGCCTTTTCATGCCTACTATAACTAGTTATTTCGGTTTTCTACTAGCATCTTTGACTATAACCTCAGCTCTATTTATCGGTCTGAGCAAGATACGACTTATTTGAAATTAATTTAATGAACAATTTATAAAAAAATCTTTCTATGGTAGTTCATATATTCTCTAGTCCCTTACCAATTCTTGGTCATTGAGATGTATAGTCAATACAGATTAATATTTAAGGATAAATATTACCTCTCCCTTCCCCCTTTCAAACAAATTGAAATGATTGAAGTTTTTCTATTTGGAATCGTCTTAGGTCTAATTCCTATTACTTTGGCTGGATTATTCGTAACTGCCTATTTACAATACAGACGTGGTGATCAGTTGGATCTTTGATTAATTAACATCTCGTTTTTTATTGACCTCCTACTTCCTTTAATCCGCGGGAGGTCAAATTTAGGTTGCTGCTCAATTATTTTAGTGTAATTTTGACCTCCCGCGATTAACAAGAACACAGAATCACGCCCTGTAGGATTTGAACCTACGACATCGGGTTTTGGAGACCCACGTTCTACCGAACTGAACTAAGAGCGCTTTATTATCACAATAAATATTTTGTAACCCCAATTTATCTTGCATATATATATACTATAAAAAATAAAAATTAAATATTTATTTAATTAAATATGTACAATTTTATTAATTGATCTCAATTGATCCCTCGTTACTGCTCAGAAGATAAGTAATAGGTAGGGATGACAGGATTTGAACCCGTGACATTTTGTACCCAAAACAAACGCGCTACCAAACTGCGCTACATCCCTTTCAATTGGTCTACAGTGTCATTGTAGAGAATCCCTGCCTTGTTTTCCACATCTTTATTTCCTACATTGATATACACAAACTATCTTATCATTTCTTCCTTCTTCCTTTTGGTCTCATATATCATATAACAAACATATAATATGGTAAAAGACTTATATAAAGTATGAAATAAATATGAAATCTACCACAAAAAATGAATATTTTTTAGGAATTTAAGGCGGAAATGGACGTATTTTTTTCTTTAAATAAATATCTATTTTGTACATTTCAATTTGAATTAGGAACTCCGCGTACAAGTGGTAAGTCATTAACTACATATACACATCCGGTCATATATGTATTACCATTAGGTATTACAAATTACAATAAAATTACAATAACGAATACAGAAAGAGGAGTTTTTAAAATGCGAGATCTAAAAACATATCTCTCCGTGGCACCGGTAGTAAGTACTCTATGGTTCGGGGCTTTAGCAGGTTTATTGATAGAGATCAATCGTTTTTTTCCGGATGCGTTGATATTCCCCTTTTTTTCATTCTAGCTATTGATATGGGAAGGGGGAAGAAGATTAGAGATACAATCAAATATCTGTAACTAATCCCTACCCCTCCCTTCTTTTTTTCTTTGTTTTTTCTTTTTTTACTTATTCTTTCTAAAAAAAAAAAAACAAAGAAAAAGCGGTTTCACCCTCAGTGAAACTATGAACTCGGGCTCAGGCTCAAATTAAATTAAATTAATAATAGAACGGAAATGCGGTGGTTGGGGCAACAATATCATACAAGATACTTAACTGAAAATGAAATACTGTACGGCAATTAAAAATTATAAATATAGTTAGAAATCATTATATTACTTATTATTTATTACTATATTGATTGCAACAAAATATTTCTTTCATAATTTGATTTCGAGTTACCTGCTTCTATTTTTGTGTCCTTTCTTCTTCCTTGCTTCGGGTCGGAAAATTAAAGAATTGAGTGAATCAAAAACCAAAGGAGGTTCATGGCTAAGGGTAAAGATGTCCGAGTAACGGTTATTTTGGAATGTACCAGTTGTGTTCGAAATCGTGTTAATAAGGAATCAATGGGCATTTCCAGATATATTACTCAAAAGAATCGACACAATACGCCTAGTCGATTGGAATTGAGAAAATTCTGTCCCTGTTGTTACAAACATACGATTCATGGGGAGATAAAGAAATAGATCGAACCGATCGCTCGTGTGTCAGTCTTCCAAGGAAGATGAAAAATTACATATTATATATAACAATATATATATATAATTTATTTTAATTTATTTTTTAATTTATTTAAATAGAAACAAATAAATATAAACAAACCAAATCCTATTTCGATCGGATCAAAGATGATGTAGAATTAAGAAATAGGATTGGGATTTTCAGGATAAGGAATAAACAAACCATGGATAAATCCAAGCGAATCTTTCTTAAATCTAAGCGATCTTTTCGTAGGCGTTTGCCTCCGATCCAATCGGGGGATCGAATTGATTATAGAAACATGAGTTTAATTAGTCGATTTATTAGCGAACAAGGAAAAATATTATCTAGACGGGTGAATAGATTGACCTTAAAACAACAACGATTAATTACTATTGCTATAAAACAAGCTCGTATTTTATCTCCGTTACCTTTTCTTAATAATGAGAAACAATTTGAAAGAAGCGAGTCAACCGCTAGAGCTGCTGGTCTTAGAACCAGAAAAAAAATAGGTTGACTCTTCAATTGAATTGAATCAAAATAAAATTCCAATCCAAACTCAAATGCGGATTGACGTTTTTTTTTTTTTGTTCGAAAAATCGTAAAATCGAAATGTCCTGTCGTAAGAAAAAAAATGGGAGAAGAGGAATAAATATTTTTTATTTAACGTCTTTCTTCATTTTGATGACTTTATCATATTTTATTATACTAATTTCTACTCTACCTTCCCAGAGTTCATTCTCCAGGGAACTCCATTTAAACTATTCCAACGGATTCCTTCCAATCTCTTTATTTTATGATCTCATTGGAAATCATATAAAGACAACTCTTATTTAATATAGCTATTTGTGCAAGTATTTTACGATTAAGAAGTAACTGTCTCTTGTACAGATTGTGTATAAATTTACTATAACTGAAGTATACTTTATTCTCGCGAATTACTGCATTTATCCGAGTGATCCACAACCGACGAAAATCTCTCTTTTGTCTACCTCTATCCCGATGAGCCGAAACCAAAGCTCTTATTTTCTGTTGAGTAATAGTACGAGTAAGTCTTGAATGAGCCCCTCGAAAGGTTGATGCAAATAAACGAATTTTTGTTCTACGTCTTCGAGCTATATACCCTCGTTTAATTCTGGTCATTGAATAAATGAAACTTTGATGAATAACTAATCGATTTCCTTTCTTTCAGTTATTCCCTTCCCGTATCCTAGTCTATTAATAACAAAACGGATTCTTCCAATGTATAAAATTTGAATTCCAATGGCTTTTGCTACTATAACCTTCCCGACCACGATTTTTTTTTTTTTTCTAGGTGAAATGCCTAGAAAAAATTGTATTGATATTAGGTATCAAAAACACATAAAAGTAGTAAATATAAATGGATATAGTGGGTTCCATCGTTTCTATGGTTACTTCTTAAACGGTGAGGTCCTCTCTATACACCGGAGCCCTTCTTTCATTTAATCAATGTTATTGTTAACTTGTACAGTTCACACTCTTTGGCTCTACCCATAATTATCCAGTACGAGGTCTTTCACAATGAGATCTACTTATACAGTAACGGTATTTAATTATGAAGATTAGCTGAGTAGCTGACCCTGTTAGTCCGTTCTTGCAAGAGTAAGGCATAATTTTTCTGCTTTTTAAAATAGTATTTCCCCTGCTTAATGGATATCATTTGCTATCAATGGAGAATTCTTTCTCATCTTAAATTTAAAACGGAGTTGATTGGATTTGCACCAACGGAAACCATACATTTGATACCACAATAGAAGGATAGATCTTTTTGATTTTTAGATATTGAATGGAGTTCTTCCATTCTAGTCTATTCACTGGTACTGATCGTTGATACTGGATCAATTGTTTTCTTTCTTTTGTCCTAGCCCATGATCTGAACGAGTCGCACATACACCCTAGTACATGTTCCTCGTCGCTGAGGACATCCCCCAAGAGCGGGGGATTTCGTGACATTTCTGATTGGCTGTCTTGTGTTTCTAATAAGTTGTTTAATAGTTGGCATATTGAATCATATACATAATGGGCTGGTTTAGATCGATCTTAACCGGATGATTATGAATTATTTTATTTCTATATTAATAGATTAATGAATAGAATATTAAATCCGGTAAGAAGATAAAATCTCAAATCACCAATTCGTCTGAAATTTTTGTTATTTTTTCTTTTTTATTCAGTCGCTACAAGATCAACAATTCCATGAGCTTGGGCTTCTGTTGCTGACATAAAAACATCTCTTTCCATATCTTCGGATACAACCCATAAGGGTTTGCCTGTCCTTTGTACATAAACCCTTGTGACGGTTTCGCGCAGCTTCAAAAGTTCTTCCGCTTCCAAGATAAATTCTCCCGTCTGTGCCTCATAAAAAGAACTAGCAGGTTGATGGATCATTACCCTGATGATATAACATAATAAATGTTTATTCTATCTCGCATGATGATAAGGTGAAGAGATAAAGAATAATAAAATATATAATTGAACAACCGTACAGGCATCTTTTACGCATTGCATACGGCTCTATAATGGAATTCGTTTTTACCTTACTTAAATATCAAATAAATTAAATATAGGGTCTATCAGACTCGGGTTGGTAAATGATCCAATAACCACCCTTCTTTTTGTTTTTGGAGTAGTTCAAAAATACTATGATGGCTCCGTTGCTTTATATATTTATTTCGTCTGTTATTTAGCAATCCCAAAGTTTCTTTTTTTTTTTTCAAATAAAAAAACAAGATTTTTTTTATTTTCATATTCTTTCATAACCTAAATATTGTTAAGAGCCTCCCGGCGTGAAAACAAAAAAGTTTGTGACGCTGAAATAGGCCTCCCGATAGATTAGATAAAATCGGAAATACCTTTTATCTCATACTACTCTTTCGATACATAATTTAAGGGTTAAAAAAATTTATCATATCGAATTCGAAGTGCCATGCTATTATTACTTAATATTCATATTTCATATAGCGCGAAGGCATAGTCTTCTTTTTTCTCTCAAATCAAATAAAAAACTCATTGGCGCCAAGCGTGAGGGAATGCTAGACGTTTGGTAATTTCTCCTCCGACCAGAATAAAAGATCCCATTGAAGCGGCTAATCCCATGCATATTGTCTGTATATCTGGTCGCACAAATTGCATAGTATCATAAATAGCTACTCCGGGTATTACCCATCCGCCAGGAGAATTTATAAACAAATATAGATCTTTGGTATCATCCTCTATACTGAGATATACCATAAGACCAATAAGTTGATTCGAGATCTCGCTATCAACCCCTTGGCCTAAAAAAAGTAATCGTTCTCGATAAAGTCGGTTGATTGGGATAAAGTTGTATCCCTTAGAAACCGTACATGCACCTTTTGATGCATACGGTTCAACAAAAATAACGAAAAAAAAAAAAAAGAATCAATGTGTAGATGTAGATTCTAGCGCTTTCTTTTATTTTATTTTTTTTTTTTTTTCATACCAGGCTTTTAACTTATAAAAAGGGGCTTTTCTTTCATTTTTCAAAAAAGATGGGTTTTGGCCTGTTTTGTTTATCTATAAAAAAAAATTACTAAATTTATCTAACTAACTTTTCATTGATGTATTGTTTCATCGAGATACAATCTCAATCGCGATGTAATTTTCTTGTTCCTGAATGGGCTTCTTCAATTTTTTTAGGTTTATGCTCTACTCCGAGTAAAGATCCGCCCGATTTGGATTTGCACATATATGACAAATGCCCCAATACCACGTCCTTTTGCTACGACTTCCTTTTTACAATTTATTTCATGTCTTACAATAGATATTCAATGCATTCATCATATTACTCGATTGATTAACAGTTTGAGATCACTTCTATTATAAATATATAAAGAAATAGAATATGATAGAAA